ATGGATAAATACATGGTTTCTGTAGACCCCATTGAATTTCAGTCAGAGGAGGAATCCTATACAGATCGTATTGATTCTTATCAAAAAGAGACGGGGTTAACTGAGGCTGTTCAAACAGGCATAGGTCAATTAAATGGTATTCCCATAGCAATTGGGATTATGGATTTTCGGTTCATGGGGGGAAGTATGGGATCCGTAGTAGGTGAAAAAATAACCCGTTTGATCGAATATGCTACTAATGGATCTCTACCCCTTATTATAGTGTGTGCTTCCGGAGGAGCGCGCATGCAAGAAGGAAGTTTGAGTTTGATGCAAATGGCAAAAATTTCGTCCGCTTTATATAATTATCAATCAAACAAAAAGTTATTATATGTATCAATCCTTACATCTCCTACAACCGGTGGAGTGACCGCTAGTTTTGGTATGTTAGGAGATATCATTATTGCCGAACCCGATGCCTACATTGCATTTGCAGGCAAAAGAGTAATTGAACAAACATTGAATACGACAGTACCTGAAGGTTCCCAATCGGCTGAGTATTTATTCGACAAAGGCTTATTCGACCCAATCGTACCACGTAATCCTTTAAAAGGTGTTCTGAGTGAGTTATTTCAACTTCACGATTTCTTTCCCTTGAATCAAAATTCACTTTAGATTGTTCCTTTTTTTTTTTCAGATCTATTTTCTTTCGACCTATATTCCTGATTAGTGATCAGGAAGACTCTATCAACAGGATAAAAGAGTTAACTCTTTCAAATTTGGAAAAGAATTTATGTTCCCTTCTTACGTATTTTTTATAGATATTGAATAATTTCAATATAGAAAATATACAATTGAAATCGTGGATTTTGCTAAATCCCCCGAGAATCGCATTTTTACAAGGAATCCATGTATATTGTTGGATCGGGTTCGTTAGAATAAAATAGAATAAAATCCTTTGCGAATTTATAAGAAACTCTTTCGTTCTTTATCAGAAGATAAGGACAAAAGAACAATAATACTAAATAGAATGGTGAATGGGGGTACACTTATATAGTTTATTATAGTTCTATATTTATTGTACCTATTATTATATACTTATAATCGATATACTTATCCTAAGATATCTTTAAAACAGGTACAAATATTAAATCGAGGTATATAGTCTATGACAATTTTCAACTTTCCCTCTTTTTTTGTTCCTTTAGTAGGCCTAGTATTTCCGGCAATTGCAATGGCTTCTTTATCTATTCATGTTCAAAAAAACAAGATTGTCTAGATCCGGCGGGACCAAATCGCATCAATTTATTTCAAGAATTTTACTTGGATCCTAATAGAGTTATCTATTTATTGGAATATAGTCCAAGATATGGCTTCTTCCGAACACCTGTGAAAGCGCTGTTATGCGCCCGGAAACATTATATGTGGATAAAAGTATTATAGCTATTTTAAAAAGGATCAGCAGATGTCTGAAATCAGAAGTCAGTATATCTATATGTATATATCCATAGTGGGATCCTATGGCGGAGATACTGTACTTTTTTACCAAACTGATTCTTTGAATTATTCCAAATGATTCATATCATAATAGTGCTAGTTGATGAGAGTTACTTCGGGAACAAAAATAGAAAAACATAAAGTCAAAATTTTTGGGGTTATTTCCAATAAAATGCAACTGGATTTAGTATGAACTGGCGATCAGAACGTATATGGATAGAACTTATAACGGGGTCTCGAAAAACAAGTAATTTCTTCTGGGCCTGTATCCTTTTTTTAGGTTCACTAGGATTCCTATTGGTGGGAACTTCTAGTTATCTTGGTCGAAATCTGATATCCATATTTCCGTCTCAGCAAATCCATTTTTTTCCACAAGGGATCGTGATGTCTTTCTATGGGATCGCAGGTCTCTTCATTAGCTCCTATTTGTGGTGTACAATTTGGTGGAATGTAGGCAGTGGTTATGATCAATTCGATAGAAAAGAGGGAGTAGTGTGTATTTTTCGTTGGGGATTTCCTGGAAGAAATCGGCGCATCTTTCTTCGATTCCTTATGAGAGATATCCAGTCGATTAGAATAGCGGTTAAAGAGGGTCTTTATCCTCGTCCCGTACTTTATATGGAAATTAGAGGACAGGGGGCCCTTCCACTGACTCGTACTGATGAGAATTTGACTCCGCGAGAAATTGAACAAAAAGCTGCGGAATTGGCCTATTTCTTGCGCGTACCAATTGAAGTATTTTGAAATGAACCGAAGAATGAGTGTTTTCTCTGCATTGGGGAAGGAACTCAGTAATCCTTCTTGTTATAGAACTCACCTTGTTATTTCATTTCATAAAAATAACGGATTGGATAGAGTTGAGCAATGAAGTCGTTTCATTAAAAATTCACAGATTCAAAATGACAAAAAAGAAAGCATTCACTCTCCTCCCATATCTTGCATCTATAGTATTTTTGCCTTGGTGGATCTCTTTCTCATTTAAAAAAAGTCTAGAATCGTGGGTTATTAATTGGTGGAATACTAG